TCTGATTAAATCCAGGTATTGTGGACATTGCGTCTATCCCGGATTCTTTTGAAATTGGCAGTGATTTATACTCATCCATATCGAATTCTCCAAAAAACAAAAACAAAAATAAATACCATTTTGGCTGGCTCATTATCCATCAAATCAAATCCTATAGATCTAACAATGATGGAATTTCGATTCTATGAATCTTTGACTGGAATCTATGAAATAGGTGGAATAAAAATTTATACTTAACTTAAATTGGCATTTTTAAGAGATGCAAATGGAACGGAATTGATAAAACAGTCCAAGAAACAGAATTCTCCCACTTAGGCTTACTATGTTTTAGGATTTTTTTTAGAATATCAAAACTGATTCAGTTTCTTATATTATAATGTATAACGGTATTTATATTCTAATCTACTTGAATATTGAATACCAGAAAACCATCTGAATTTGTATTTATTAAACGTTAAACACGTGCAAAAATACCTCGTCTGGCCGTCTTCTTGCTTTGTTTAATGCTCTCCTTTCTCTCCTTTCCGTGGTCATACCTCGTCTGGCCGTCTTCTTGCTTTGTTTAATGCTCTCCTTTCTCTCCTTTCCGTGGTCAATTGACAGCCTGACTTAGGGCGAAATATAATTGCATCGCGCAGACCAAAATAATCTTTTGGTTACTCGCTGCGAATACTGAAAGAAGAATGAAAGAAGAAAGAAAGTTCTCGACCTTTGTTTTTCGGTTTGATTCAGAAACTTTATTTCATTGGTCTTTCTCGTCTTTCTCTTTTTCCAGTTTCAAGATTGTATAGTTTAATGGTAAAGTTTGATTACCATTAACCCCCAGAATAGTTAACGAGTCTTTCGGTTTGATCCTATTCATCTCCTAAAGGGGCCGCCTCTCTGCACCTATCCGATTTCTTGTGTTTTCCTTATGCTGATCCTCGGCCCCTATGGTCCAGCGGTTTCACGACTTCTCTCTTTCACGGAGATAACGAGGGTTCAAGTCCCTCTGGGGGTAAATCATGCCCATAGGAATGATATTTTCAATCGTCTAAAATCAATTAGGCGTTGGGTCGATGCCCGAGTGGTTAATGGGGACGGACTGTAAATTCGTTGACAATATGTCTACGCTGGTTCAAATCCAGCTCGGCCCAACAATTCGCCAATCTACCATCAGATGGTAGAACCCTCTTGTTCTTAAGAAATACCTGATACGAGAGAATAAAAAAGAATCTAAATTTTCTGCTAGATCCCTTCTGATTCCCCTGGGATTGTAGTTCAATAGGCAAGAGCACCGCCCTGTCAAGGCGGACGTTGCGGGTTCGAGCCCCGTCAGTCCCGACGGATCCAATAAGTACATCAATTCGCCTCTCCATTTTCTGTGAAATAAGGGACAGAGAGCATAATTTAATTCCGAAGGTCTTTCCCCCCTTTTTTTCAGGATTCTGTCGAAGAAAGAACAAACCCTAAACTAAAATGAAAATAACTAAAATAGTGAAGTTGATAGAATATTCCATCTTTGCTCCCGCGACTCATCTTTATCATACTTCTTTGTCTTCCAAAAAAAATTGGATCATTAAAAAAACGGCGTTTAGAACCTAATTCCTCTCTTTTTCCACTTCGCTTCGTATTGTTTGTTGGGGTTTTGTAGTTAATGGAAAGGGACGGGTGGTTAGATGCTACTTCATTTGATGGTTCTACAAGGAAGACCTAAGGTAGGTTATAGAAAAGACGGATAAATAAAGGAATTTTGGATTGGGCCGGGAATCCAATCTTGGATTCGGTATGGATAAAAGATCTTCGTATGTTATACTATTCAATTCTCGACGACGAATTAATTTAATAGCTCAGATATTGTTATTCATGATATTGATCCGATTCAAGATCATCGATAGGGAATGCATTCATTGAATTGACAGGTGAAAGATTTATCATCTCTATGGGATTAAATCCCGAGTTATTGTGAAATAAAAAAAACGATGAGATTATGGAAGTAAATATTCTTGCATTTATTGCTACTGCACTGTTCATTTTAGTTCCTACTGCTTTTCTACTTATAATTTACGTAAAAACAGTCAGTCAAAATGATTAATTACTTTAGTTGAAGAAATCAAATGAAAAGGATTCCATTTTTGCGTCTTAAATGAAATCAACGGGCTATAATCGGCGGTATTCTATGAGATCCGAGAGTATGGTAAGTAAGAAATAAATTTATTTCTTACCATACTCTCTATTAGTGTTATTGTAGTGTATAAAGTTGTACTTGACTTTCTAATAAAGTTGGTACTATATTAGCTTTTATCTTCAATATCTGTAGTTATTAATCCATATATGGAATTGACGTAGGACCCAATTCTATTTCTTTGATACATCTATTTATTCCGATAATAATCGTTTTACTGTTATAGAATACATTTCTCCACTAGAATCCAATGGAATTTCGAAATGAAGATATTTTTATTTGAAAATTATTTCAATTCAAATAAAAAAATGCGTTGCAGAACGATCTATAAAACAATTGATACCGTTTCATTCCTCAACTAAATTAGGAGTGCTTCTAAAGTCCACTTCTTCCCCATACTACGAGTGAAAGGGAAAATGTAAAGACTACCATTAAAGCAGCCCAAGCGAGACTTACTATATCCATGTGAATTATGTCCCTTATCTCTATGATAGAATTATTCCATTATTGCTCACTAATAATAGTAGAATCAATGGTCCAGAGTCAAAAAGGGATTCTGGCCAAACACTATTCATGAACCAATCAAATAAATCCATTTCTAAAAAATTACTATATGATATGATTTCTAATCGGCAAAGACTAAACACAAGTAAAATACACAATGACACCACAAAGGAATGTTACTAATGGAACATGTAGTAATAAAATAAGAGGGCCATTCCTTTTTTTTTGCCTTCATAAGTAAAAATAGCGAAATTGCTATCTATTACATACTTTTCTTTCCTATTTGATCTAATCCGTACCCTTTCCCGATTGTCTCTCTGAAGCAGTTGGGAGATAGTATATTATACTCTTCAGGAGGGGAAAAAATGATTTTTTTCACTTTTTCTACACTTTTTCTATAAAAAAGTAAATTATCCATCCAATCTCACTCTAATAGTGATTCAATGCCTGAACACTCAGAGATTCTTGCGAGTCTATATTCGATTCGTTTGTTGATGAGGCGGCACCCGGATTTGAACTGGGGAAAAAGGATTTGCAGTCCCCCGCCTTACCACTCGGCCATGCCGCCAAAACGATACATAATAGTAGAAAATTTTCCCTTTTTGGGTTGGATTACTAAACTTTGGGTTGGATTACTAAACTTTAGTTTATTGTACTTGCATCTTGCATCCTTTTTTTAATCCTTTTTCTAAATTTAGAAAAATTAGAAAATAAACCCTTTTTACCCTTTTGATTTTTACCCTTTTGATTGTATTTGATCCACCCCTTCGATTGATTGTATAGTATCTCAAAACGCACAATGCCGAAAAACTTCCCCTCACTTTTCTATTGAAAAATCAAATGTATATTTTCATCAGAAAATACAAATTGATACATACTTAATCAGTATTGATTCTTTTGAATCAAAAATCCTMAACTTCCCCTCACTTTTCTATTGAAAAATCAAATGTATATTTTCATCAGAAAATACAAATTGATACATACTTAATCAGTATTGATTCTTTTGAATCAAAAATCCTTCTCAATTTCCATTATAACAAAAATTATAAGTATATGTAAACCCCAGAGCGTAAATTGTTACACAGATACCAAATTGGGTATCTTATTTATATTGCCTATAAATAAAGGGAATTTGTTGGAACAAAAAAAGGCCCGGCTGGGTATTGACCGGGCCAGGCCCAAAAGGCACTTCGAACAAAATAAAAGCAAGAAGGTCTTCCTTATTTATCTTTCTATTTGGATCTTTCGAGCATCTAAATGGAATTGCTAATTATATAATAACGATAAAGAATGTCAAAGAAATACTTTCTTTAATCCTTACTTGATGTGTAATGTAAGATAGTAATTATCTTTTTCAATTGGGAGAGATGGCTGAGTGGACGAAAGCGGCGGATTGCTAATCCGTTGTACGAGTTATTCGTACCGAGGGTTCGAATCCCTCTCTTTCCGTTTTCGTTGATGACTTTCCATTTTTTCTTTCAAATTTCGCAACCCCCTTTTTTTTTACTAGTTAAACGTGTGGAATAGATAAAAGAAAATCTTAATAAAATTGTAAAATCAAGCAAGAAAAACGAAATTTTTATTTTATTCTTCACGTCCAGGATTACGTCCTGGATCATTGGATAGGAATCCAAAGATGAAGAGAGAAACAAAGAATATTACTACTGTGTAAACGAAAAGTTTGAGAGTAAGCATTACACAACCTCCAAGATCATTTTTTGAAAAAGGAAAACGAGAAAAGATAATAGATCCTCCATTTTTATATCACATATCCTATTTTGACACCAAGAAATGAATTCTAGAAATAGAAAAGAATGTTCATAAATTCAAATGAAGTTGAAATTTGTAATAAGAGTCTTTGATTACCGCAAATCACTTTCATACCCACAATTAGATATTGTAAGGAACCCTAACCTAATAAGGTCTTTCGCCGGAAAAAGGGTTAGAATCGGCAAATGGGGCGAACCGGATTTTTCGCAGCTATCCAAGAATTTCAATGTTTGAATCGAAAGTTCATACTGTCAGACTTATTTGATCTTATCAATTGTTATAATTTTTCTCGAATAAATCATGAATTTTCTAGGATAGTATTAAAGATCTTATCGAAAACTTACAGCAGCTTGCCAAACAAAGGCTAAAAGAAAAAAGAACAGGGGTATTACTGGCATAACATCTACGATTGGATTCAAAAAAGCATAGGCTTCGGGCAATTTGGCGAAGAAAAGACTACTCGGATAAAGGGCAGAATTAAGACAGATCAAACTAAAGATATTAAGCATAACAGACATTTTGTTCGTCGAGATAATTGCATTTTGATTGAGTTATTGATATAAGGAAAAATGAAGAAAGTAAGGTAGACAAAAAAATCCTTCTTTTTCCACCCAATCAAAAATCCTCCAATTCTCAAAGGAGAATAGAAGAAATCATACTTTCATACAATATCTTAATTGAATTATATGTAATGATCAATAAATTCAGTTGAATTCTAGATATACACATGTCAAAATCCTAGCACGAATCTATATCTATAATATATTCTATAAAGAATAAAGATTTTCTATAGATAGTTGGACTGGAATTGACGAACACTTAATACCAATATTATTCTTTATTAGTGTCCAATAAAAATATAAATGGGGCGTAGCCAAGTGGTAAGGCAACGGGTTTTGATCCCGCTATTCGGAGGTTCGAATCCTTCCGTCCCAGAGCATATCCATTGTATCCGAATACAGCTTTTTTGTTCAACAAGATTCTGTTTCAAGGCCTAATATTGGATAGAATATGATTCTTCTTTCTTTCTTTTCTGATTTTGAATGATTCTTTTCGTAATCATATCTCCGTTTTTCACAAACTGAACTAAATCTGGTTCAAATGACATGCAAATGTAACTGAATCCTTTTGTGATCCAGATAAGATGGGACATAGATCACAGTTGCAGAAAGATTACTTAACCTCAGGTTAAATAAAATATGAAAATACATATAAAACGAGGAAGTGCTTAGCCTATAGGTATGTATTGTTATCCTATTTCAGTGACAATAGTCTTTATATTTTTGTGAAAAATAATTTGCATCCCTAAAATATTAAAATTTAAATATTTAACAATGATATTTATTTTTATTGTTCGATCTATTTATCTTATTTGCTTTAAATCATTGACAATTCGACTCGAAAAGAAACATAGATTTATCTTTCTTATGATAATCAAATATAGTCTTTACTGTAAAACTTGACTCAAATAATGATGTATAAGGATGTATAAGTAGGAAACTTTTTCAATTATCAAGATTTGTAATGATTCCTTATGGGTTGAATCTTTGGGAAGTTGGAAATGGGTCAGTCTATCTTATTGAGTCACTTGAAGAGGCAGAGTCAAATAGAATTTATTTATTCGTGTTATTTCTGTTAGTTATGTTATTTCTATATTTATATTTCTTCATATTTCTATTATATATTTTTTTTTGATAGAGATTTATAGAAAAATGTTTCCTTCATATAAAAAAGACGGGGTCTTGCTAATATTTTTTCAGAAAAATATTTATTATCTATGTAGATAAGAAAAAACATAAATTACTATGTCTCTGTACCGACTGAACCAATGACTATTCATGATTCCATAATTGAATCAATTCCATACTGGTTCCAAATTAGAGGAATGTTATGGTAAAACTTCGTTTAAAACGATGTGGTAGAAAGCAACGTGCGACTTGAAGGACACGATCCGGTGTGGATTCTTATTCTTACATCCACCATTTTATATAGGAATGAAGGTGCTCTTGGCTCGACGTCGTTTGTTCTATTCTACTAGAACCCTTCTTTTTTTATTGGGTTGTAATGTAAATAGTTCATGATGGAGCTCGAGTAGAAAGTATTGATTAATTTCTCAGGGGCAACGATCTAGGGTTAATGCCAATCAATAAATTGGAACAACTTCGTAAGTATATCTTCGATATAGAAATTGAAAGGATCCGATTCGAGCAAATTTTCAATTCAAAAAAATTTGTTGGAACGGCGAAAACTTTTTTCGATCCACAGTGTATCGCGCGCGAATCAACCGTCGGTATGATTCTTTGATAGAAAGAAATCACAAAAGGGGTATGTTGCTACCATTTTGAAAGGATTAAGAAGCACCGAAGTAATGTCTAAACCCAAGGATTTAAAACAAAGATAAAGGATCCCAGAACAAGGAAACACCACTTCAATTGTCTCACGGATCCGAATAAAGAATCCAAATAGATTTTAAACGAGACAAAAGGGGGGTTAAAGACCACTCAATAAAAAAATATCTTAAATAAAAATCTTTAAGATATTTGAGAATTATTCAACTTGAGTTATGAGTACAAATGATTTTTTATTTTTTCAGGAAGGGTGCTAAATAAATATGAGTTAAATTATAGGCTAATTTATTTTACGGATTCCTTCCTATTTATTAGAATTTTATCCATAGACAAAACTTCGAATCATTTTTTCTCGAGCCGTACGAAGAGAAAACTTCCTATACGGTTCTAGGGGGGGGTTCTTTTTCATCTACATCTATCCCGATGAGCCGTCTATCGAATCGTTGCAATTGATGTTCGATCCCGAAGAGAAGGAAGAGATCTTCGGAAAGTGGGTTTTTATGATCCGATCAAGAATCAAACTTATTTAAACGTTCCCGCTATTCTCTATTTCCTTGAAAAAGGCGCTCAGCCTACAGGAACTGTTCAGGATATTTTAAAAAAGGCAGAGGTTTTTAAGGAACTTTGCCCTAATCAAGCGAAATTCAATTAAATTAAGGAAATAAAAACTAAGGGTAGGATAGTGATTTCTATATAATTTTGGATATCTTTTCT